CTTCTATTTTTTTTTTAGTTATTCACTGGAGCAATTATATATTGAAGTCAATCCGAGGCAAGTGTTCGGATCTATTATGACATAAGGATTAGGTGCCTAACGGACATAGTTTATCTTGGAAAATTATTTCCCGACGTAACAAAAAAATCTTTTTTTAATTTAAGAAGCTAGTGTATTTTTTTTTGAGGGTATAAGCTGCTATCTACATCTACTTTCCTTGAGTATAGATTTTTTTATTCGATTCCTAATTCCAAGATAACTCATTAGAATTATTAATAAGATGGTCCTGATATATTAGCAATATTTAGATTGTTCCCTTTACTTTAATTCGCTTTATTACTTCTATTCTAGACCCTATCCCTATCGTTTATCCTTATGAAATATAATATAAAATAGAAGGTATAAGAAAGGGATATAATGAAATTCTTGATTCGATCTTCCGACCAAATTTATTTGATTAATGGATCAACAACCAAACTACCCATTTTATGAAAAAGGGGAGTGGTCTTATTCAAATTCAAAGCGCTTCGTAATCTTCAACCAGTTCTGTGCTTCAATATAATTTCCCGGAGTAAGCGCTATAGCTTGTTTCCAATACTCAGCAGCTTGATCAAACCAAGCTTCCGCAATTTCCGAATCACCCTGTAGAATGGCCTGTTCTCCTCGGTCGGAATAGGCAGTTCCTTCCCCTAGAACCGTACTTGAGAGTTTCCTACCTCATACGGCTCAGAAATTGCTATTTTAATTTCCCCTATCTTAACTGAATTCGATTTCTCAAAAATCGATCCAATTTCTTCTTGGGTTAAGCAGAAGAAGTTAATTACCTAAGTTTCAAACCCTAATTTTGATCAATAATCAGTTTGATCTTTTCTCCCACCTTCAGAAGAATCAAGCGTAGATAGACCTATAGCCTTCGTTCAAATTTTCTGAAAGGTAACTATCTCGGTTTCATATATGAAATTTCTATAGAATCCTTGAAAAAGACTTTTTCCCATAAGAAAGAAAAAGGAACTTACTATCTTTGGGATCTGATACTACACCGCTGCTTAATTCCTTAGTGGATCGGCTCTATTACATAAGCAGATTCCTAAATTTTGCCCCATATCATGGGATAAGTAAGCAGTTTTTTTTAATTGTATCGACCCAGTCGCTCACTAATGGATCTTTACGGTGCTTTCTCTATCAATTTGAGAACTTTATCCATAGAGTAGTAGTATAGGCCATACTTTCTTCCTATTTTGATTCTCGTGAAGTGTCCTTCCTTCCTACAGCTGATAGGGCAAAATCGTTGTTTTGACGATCCCTATGTAGAAAGCCCTTTTTCTAGTATTTACTAGAAAATTTGATCCTTTCTTTTTTTTCTTCTTTCTATAGTGGAGATAGTCGCACGTAATGACAGATCACGGCCATATTATTAAAAGCTTGCGGTAAGAAGGGGTTTCGTTCTAGTGCCCGGAAATAATATTCCAAAGCCTTTGTATGCTCTCCATTGCTTGTGTGTATAAGGCCTATGTTATAGAGTATATAACTTCGATCATAGGGATCAATTTCTAGTCGCGTAGCTTCATAATAATTCTGCAAAGCTTCCGCATAATTTCCTTCGGATTGAGCCAACATCCGTTACGGTCGTTCATTCTATTCAAAAAATCTCCGTTCCAAAACCGTACATGAGGTTTTCATCTCATACGGCTCCTCCCTTCTGTACATAGTACTAAGTGAAATAATCTATAGAATAAAAATAGAATTAGTCCCATCTCATTATGGACCGAAAGGGGCTGGTATTTTTCCAAGAAATCTCTAGCCAACCTTCCCGCAAGAGGTTTTTCTTAACACCAATGAATTCTATTAATGCTAGAGGAAAACGATAGCTCCAAGAATTTCTTTGTTCTCAACGCCTCTTATTTAGAGGAATTAGCCACTTCAACGATCTTTGATGGTTATAGGGGTATCCAAAGTACAAACCTGATGGTTGTTTGTTATCCCAACCATTCTTCCCAGCCCTGATACCGATCAGGAAAGGGCTAATTTCTAACAAAGTTTTTCTCTTGTTGATTCCTATTTCTAGGTGTAGTGCTTTTCTCCCCTATGCTGCCTATTGGTACTAGTAGAGTAGGATTGGCCTGTAATACAGAACCTATCCTGTAGGTGTAACCTTTCGCTCAATACTCAAATCTACAATTGAAGCATCTGAGGCCGCATCAATCGAGGATACACGACAGAAGGAATTGTTAGTTCACCTCACCTTCTCCAAGCGTGGGTTTCCTTTACTAATTTTGTTCTCTCTATGCGAACCCCCTCTCTTTCTCGTAAGACTGAGGTGTAGGTAGGGCTAAAAAAAAAACAAAAAAAAAAGAGTCAAATCGCACCATCTCTATAATAAGTAAATGCCCTTTTTTCCCCTGAGGTTGTCGGAATTATTCGCAATAAAATATTGGCTACAATTGAGGAGGTCTTATCAATGAAATTTCCATTTATACGGGATCTAGGCATAATTCCCAACCCATTCTATATAGAATTGTTTTCATTCCTTCACAAAATAACATAAAAATAAACACATTTGATTCTTATAAATCGATCGATCCATATATATGCTCTAAATGAATAAGAGAGGTGTGGATTTTCCGCTCAGCTCAAATTGTCCCCTTTTCCTTCTGTTTGGACAAGAAGAGATATGAAATATTTGACTAAGATTGGATTTCATTCCACTTTTCTATTTCTCAACAATAACTTCTCTCATCAGCTATTTCGCGTTTTCAAAGTCATTAATTGTCTCATACCTTTAGGGTTCCTTTATTTTATTATGGAATAAGAAGAATTCTTCCATTCTATTTTTCTTTGGTTTGGGAAAACCCAAACTAAAACTTTTCGAGGGAGCGGAATTCCTAGTAAAAAAATTCTGGATCCTTCCACTTAGATGAAAAGGAATTTTTCCAATAGAACCATGGAACCCCCGAGCGGTTGTGGTTGTACCTGTACTGCAGGAATAGGAAAACTCGCTATTCACTCAGTTTATTTTCCATAATAAGTTATGTAGGAGAGATGGCCGAGCGGTTCAAGGCGTAGCATTGGAACTGCTATGTAGACTTTTGTTTACCGAGGGTTCGAATCCCTCTCTTTCCGTTTCTCTTAATTCATCAACGTTAACGATCACAATGTATTAAATCAAATAACAGTTTATTCCAGCAATAATACCTTTATTTAATAGAAATTCTCTATAGTAAATTATTGTGGTATGTAAAATACATATAGAGGAAAGAACAAAAAAGAAAAAAGGATCCTAGGGTTAATCCATTTACGCTAGTTGAATGGGAAAATACGAATTAAGGGCCTTAGGTCGATTTAGTTCGGGGAAAGGGGAAGAAAATTCTATGAACCTTTCCTTTTTTCATTAAGTTCAAGTCTTACGAGAGTAATATTCTACAACTAACAACTCATTTATTTTGAGACCGACCCACTTCCTATCTAGGACTTTTTGAACTAGTCCTTTATATTGCAATGTGTCAACCGTCAAATGCTTTGGCAATTTCCCCGGGTCGGATGAAGCAATAGAATTTTGAACCAGACGTTTTGATCTTTGGTTATCCTTCGTAGTAATAATATCTCGGGGTTTGCAACGAAAACTTGGTATATCGACTATACGACCATTAACTAAAATATGTCTATGGTTAACTAATTGCCGGGCCTCAGGAATAGTTGAAGCCATACCCAATCGAAAAAGGATATTATCCAAACGCATTTCAAGTAATTGTAGTAAAACCTGACCTGTTGACCTTTTTGCTTTTCCAGCGATATGTACATATCTAAGTAATTGTCGTTCTGTCAGGCCATAATGAAAACGCAATTTCTGTTTTTCTTGAAGACGAATACGATATTGCTCTTTTTTCCCAGAATGGAATTTCTTTTTAAGATTACTTCCGGATTTAGGTGTTTTTCTAGTGAGTCCTGGTAAAGCTCCCAGACGGCGTATTTTTTTAAAACGAGGTCCTCGATAACGGGACATGAAAACTCCTTTTTTATTTTATTGAAATTTCATTTTACACAATTAATTTCATTGTATTTACATTACAGAATACATCGAAATTAAAACTGAATTAAACTAAAGGATAAACAGAGTAAAATCTACTAAAGTACCACAAAAAATGGAATTTCATCAACATCTGGATTTTTTGTATATATATTATTTATTTTATTGTTTTGTATCTAGCAAAATTGTAAGGTAGAACCACAGAATAGATCCTGGATTCTCCATTTAATTCGGAGAAAAAGAGAGATTCTTGTTCATGGAACATCGATATAGAAAAAAGCCGACTATCGGATTTGAACCGATGACCCTCGCATTACAAATGCGATGCTCTAACCTCTGAGCTAAGTGGGCTTACATAACAGAAATAGTGTAACAAATAGAAATATGTATAGTATAGGAAATCCGTAAAATGATAGAATTTATTGAACTATCTTTTTATTTCTCTAATTCGCAAATTTATTTTTCTAATAGAATAAAATCTATTCCAATTTCTATATTGAATTTGATTTCAGATATTTTCAATTTGATATGGCTCGGACAAGTAATCTAATACATAGAAAAGAATAATATATATGAAAGATATAATAAAATATGAAAGATATAATAAAGAGAAAATGCGAATTTTTTGGCATTTTCATTCGATCATTATAGACTTTTTTTGAGATATTTTCTTTTTTTTTTTTATTTCTTAATAATTTAATGATTCATATTTCACTAAGGAGAACATAGAATCATAGCAAATGAAATTGCTAATTCTAATTAGCAAAAAAAAAGAAAGAATATCAAGCGTTATAGTATGATTTTAAATACTCTAAAAAGGAAAGGTGGGGGAGAGAAAAACTTTGGGATATATTGATTCGGATTGAATTGCAAATACATCAACGATAGAATCAATTCAATTCTGAATTGCAACGAGCAGGGTCTCTGAAATAGAGACGAACTGCTAGACTACGTCGAGTAATGAATTTAACGATTCCAAAAAAAAACTAAGAGATGGATGAAATTACACAAGGAATCTAGGTCTCAATCAAAGAAAAGGAAAATGGGGATATGGCGAAATCGGTAGACGCTACGGACTTAATTGTATTGAGCCTTGGTATGGAAACCTGCTAAGTGGTAACTTCCAAATTCAGAGAAACCCTGGAATTAAAAAAGGGCAATCCTGAGCCAAATCCATGTTTTGAGAAAACAAGTGGTTCTCGAACTAGAATCCAAAGGAAAAGGATAGGTGCAGAGACTCAATGGAAGCTGTTCTAACGAATCGAGTTGATTACGTTGTGTTGGTAGTGGAACTCCCTCTAAATTAGAGAAAGTAAGGGGTTTATACATCTAATACACACGTATAGATACTGACATAGCAAACGATTAATCACAGAACCCATAACATAATATAGGTTCTTTATTCTTTTTTAGAATGAAATTAGGAATGATTTTGAAATAGAAAATTCAGAATTTTTTTGGAATTATTTTGAATCCATTCCAATCTAATATTGAATAATCAAATCCTTCAATTCTTAGTTTTCGAGATCTTTTAAAAAGTGGATTAATCAGACGAGGATAAAGAGAGAGTCCCATTCTACATGTCAATACTGACAACAATGAAATTTCTAGTAAAAGGAAAATCCGTCGACTTTATAAGTCGTGAGGGTTCAAGTCCCTCTATCCCCAAACCCTCTTTTATTCCCTAACTATAACTTTTTATTCCCTAACTCTAACTATAAGTATTTATCCTCTTTTTTTCTTTTTATCAATCGGTTTAAGATTCATTAACTTTCTCATTCTACTCTTTCACAAAGGAGTGCGAAGAGAACTCAATGGATCTTATGCTATTCATTGAATAGATTTCTTTTTTATTTTTATTTATTTTTATTTTTTTATTTTTATTTATTTTTATTATAGTATCGGCAAGGAATTTTTATTATTAACTCTATACTTAAGTATTATTAAGTAAGCCATGCACAATGCATAGGACTACCCCCCCATTTCCAAATTTGGAATTTGGAATACTTTATTGATTTTTTAGTCCCTTTAATTGACATAGATACAAATACTCTACTAGGATGATGCACAAGAAAAGGTCAGGATAGCTCAGTTGGTAGAGCAGAGGACTGAAAATCCTCGTGTCACCAGTTCAAATCTGGTTCCTGGCACAGAAGAAAAAGGATCTACCGAATAGGTATTGATACAAATACCTCGAGATAGGTTGGGATACATATTTGTTAATAATATAGATAGAGTATGATTTATTTATCTAAGTAGATAAATCTCTAAATAGAGGCACTTCTTTTTCTTTTTAGAAAAGGGTAAAAATCTCTGGTTCTTTTCTTTATGGTACAGAAGGAGGTGAGATTAGGTTCTCTTTTCTTCATTTTTGCATTTCTTAATTTAGTATTCCGCTATTCCGACGAATATTTATTTATTCTTGCTTATCTTACTTTCCTAGTTGTTCTAAGTAATGCGCGCGGTACAAAGTTCGTGGTAGGGAACTTCTTTGAGTCCTCGTATTTTTCTGTTCATACGAAAGAAACGAATATGTGATTTTCAAAATTGGAGAATCGAAATAAAGCCCTTTTTGCTCAGTCTATCTGGACCCTTTTTGTATAATAGGAATTAATTAGAATATAATAGGTATTCCGTTTCATCTAGGAACAGGACGTAAAAATATTCCTTGACTTGAATAAAATCTGGAGTTGTGTTGTATAAGTGAGCATGAATTTATTATCATTCAATGAGCATCTTGTATTTCATAGAAATTGGGGGTTATATAGTCCTTACGTAAGGGCCAGCCTATCCAACTTTCAGGCATTAGAATACGTTTAAGGCGTGGATGATTATCATAAGAGATTCCCACCATATCATAAGATTCACGTTCTTGAAAATCGGCACTTTTCCAAATCCAGAAGACAGACGGAATTCTAGGATTATCCTTTTGGGCAAAGACTTTTATGCATACTTCTTCTGGGTTATCTATACTATACTGTATTCTCGTAAGATGATACACGCTAGCTAAAGATCCACCGGGTGCTACATCATAAGCACATTGGGAACGTAAATAATTGTAACCATATACATATAAAATGACAGCAATGGAATCCCAATCCCCTGCTTTTATTTGTAAAGTCTCTATTCCTCGGTGATCGAAGCCCAAAGATCTATGAACCACCTCATGTTTGACTAGCCAATTAGATAACCAACCCTGCTGCATTGTCTTGATCTCTCCCCCTTTGTATAAATATTTCACATTTCGAATGCAAGTTTGAAAGATTGCCCTGCTCTTTCTTTTTCTACACAAAAGAGCCCCTCCTAATTCACTAATTTGTAAGAAGATACTGGACTTTTGGATTTGAAAAAAGTTTCAGAAGATATGTCTAAAGTAGATGGTGATTGATAGAGCAATTCTTGCTCGTAAGTTCCAGTATGAGTACTGCGCCTAACATAAAGCTTGTGACTGGTAGTAAAACATCGATTTTTCTTTT